ATAGAACTCTATTTGAATTAAAAAAAACTCTATTCTCTATAGTAATAGTATCGAATCAAGAATTTCCTATTTCTAGATGGCGATTAGAATGAATTAGTTAATAAACTGAATTAGTTAGTAAACAAATCATGAATCCAATTTTTTTTTTTTTGAAATTCTATGAAAGAGGGAAAAAGACCTTTCGATTCTAATCAGACTCTTCCCTTATATTGACAATATAAAAAAACTTATGATATGATAATCATCGTATCGTATAATATGATGGCGGTTGGGCACGTATGCCCCCATCGTCTAGTGGTTCAGGACATCTCTCTTTCAAGGAGGCAGCGGGGATTCGACTTCCCCTGGGGGTAGGGTACTACGAAAAAAAAGTTGATCGAAGCTTCTAACTAAGCCTAGAATGGATTCTTCGAGGGTCGATGCCCGAGCGGTTAATGGGGACGGACTGTAAATTCGTTGGCAATATGTCTACGCTGGTTCAAATCCAGCTCGGCCCAAGAATTCACTGATCCGCCATGAAATGCTATAGACTTTTTCATTTTTTCTTCAAAAATGACAGATATTACCGACTAAAAAAACGAAAAAAATTTCGGATATAGCCTTACTCTGTTCCATTTTTTTGTTAGCAAAAATGCCTATTTTGCTTAACAACTCTAATCTCAATTTACGATTTTCAAAATCGTATTATATATTATCTAAAATATTAGATATTTTATTATCATTAGATAGATTATTATCTAATAATAATCTATAATAAAAACCGAAGAAAGAAAACATTAACGATAAAGATGGGTTTTCATTCGATTTGGCCAGTAATGAACTAATAATATGTTATTAGTCGCTCTCGTTAAAGTATCAATATATCAGTATATCCCTCGTGCCTCGTCGATCCTTACAAAAGTAATCCAAATTGAAGTTTCAATGCAAGTATAAATATATATAATATATATGTATATTCGATAGCTTGATTTCATGGGGATTGTAGTTCAATTGGTTAGAGCACCGCCCTGTCAAGGCGGAAGCTGCGGGTTCGAGCCCCGTCAGTCCCGACGGAATAAAATCAATCAAATAAAAGCCAATAACATGAAAAAAAAAGGATCAAAAACTCTAATGCATTCTTTTTTTTTAAGAGAAGTACTGTCGAATACAAACTATACCTAGTGAACCTTGCTAGAAGATTCAATCTTTTTTATATCTTATTTTTATATCTTAGTAGTAGTATTAAGTAGTAGTATAATAATACTAGGACTTTTTTAGGATACTTGTTTGATTTCTTTGCCACACAAATTAACTCATTAAAAAAAGTAGTTAACTCCTTCTTCGTTTTTATTTAGCTTCTATTGTTTGTTTGAGTTGGTTTGTTTGTAACCAACGGAAATGAAACGTAAAGAGCATTCAAATACTATTTCATCAGATTCATCAGATGAATCTACAAGGAATGGGGTCTAATTTCTAGAAAAACAAGAAAGAACGAGAAATAAAATAATAAATAAGAAAAAAGAATCCCTAAAGAGAAAGGAAGTCGATTGAATTGAATCGTGTGAATTGGATCATGAATCCTATTTTGAATTTAATTTGGTATGAATAAAAAAAACAGACCTTCCTATGGTATACTATAACCATTTTATTTTCAACGATGAATTGATTTGATAGCTCAGATATTTTATTTTATTCAGATATTGATCTGATTCAATATCATCGATGTTGAATTCATCCCATTGAACTTTCGGGTGGAAAATTTGCTCATCTCTAGTCATCTCTATGGGCTAGTCATCTCTATGGGATTAAATCCCGAATTATTACCTACTCAAAATAAAAAACACTGAGATTATGGAAGTCAATATTCTCGCATTTATTGCTACTGCACTCTTCATTCTAGTTCCTACTGCCTTTTTACTTATAATATATGTAAAAACCGTGAGTCAAAGTGATTAAATTGAATGAAACTTGATTGTTTTTTTGAGGCCCTTATTGAAGAAATCGAAGAAATCAAAAGGATTAATTGGAATTTTGCGTCTTAAGTGGAATGAGAATTCGCGGGATCTATTATATGAGGTCCGATAGTATGGTAGAAAGATGCTTTCTACCATACTAGCTAGCATACTCCCAATTATTCTTATTGTAATGGAAGAAGTTGTATATTAGATACTTTATATCTTTCTATTTTATGTATACATAAAATAGAATATATATAACATCTAAAAAAAGGCTTTTTTTTTTTTAATAAAAAAGTGTGTCTCCATACAGCTTGATTCTTCACGTCAATCAATTAGTAGTAGTAGTGCCTTTAGAGTCCACTTCGCCCCCATACTACGAGGGACAGAGAAAAAGTAAAGACTACCATTAAAGCAGCCCAAGCAAGACTTACTATATCCATGTAAATTATGTCTCCTGTCTCTATGACGGATATTCCACTAATGTTGAGTAATAATAGTGGGATCGATGGCGCATAGTCAAAAAAAAGGGGGATTATGACCTAACGCCGTTGAGGAAAGGCTCCTATAAATCCGCTTACAACAAGTTCTTATCGGATACTCTTAATCGTAAGGGGGTACGCATAAAAAAATACGCAGTCACGCGTTTGGAAATATCCGGAGCTTCCCCGGAATCGTAAGATAAGATGTAGAAAAGTTAAGCTATTCTTTCTTTTCTTGTCTTTTATTTTATCTATTTGAATTAGGTTAGGTATTAGGTCACAAATTCAGGAAAAGCCCTCAAAATCAATTTAGATTCAGGAGTCGATAACGATCTACTCGATCCCTCTGTTTCGCGTTTCATCTAATCATTACTGTCTAATATTTCTCGCCGGGATTAATCCGAGGATCACTTATTCATTCTTGATTTTGTTTTAGTGAAAATAAATTCAATTCATTCGTTCTTTTTGCATTTTTTCTAGGTGTAGTGCATCTTATCTAGCCAAAAAAGTCAATTTTCCATAAGGCTATCGAATGGAATTCACGCACCAACACCCCATTACGTCCCATTACGTAGTGGAATGGAATCAGGAAATCCTTATAGGAAATTTTTTTCATTCCACTACTGGAATCTTTTGGGGAATCTTACCCAGAATCCTAAAGGCAAGCATTTCTAGCACTTTCGGTTTAGAAAACGGAATTTCCAGATGTTTAGAATCAAGCAAGTAGTATCCAAAGGCCTTTTCCTACGTTTGCTTATGCTGGAGAAAAACTAATCGAGTTATATCAGCCAAATCAAATAAAAGATTTTCTCCTTTTTGTTGATCAGGCGACACCCAGATTTGAACTGGGGAAAAAGGATTTGCAGTCCCCCGCCTTACCGCTCGGCCATGTCGCCAAACAAAAAGAATACCGTACGAAATAGATGAGAATAGTCTCTCTTTCTTTGGATGGGATGTGCCATTCCTTAATTTCTTTCTTTTTTATTTCACTTGGATTTTTCATTTTGAATCCCATTTTCTGTAATCCCTTTCCCGAAATAAACCCATCGTTTTTTGTATTGGGTCCATTCCTTTGGTTATATGTTTATAGGGATAGTATCTAAAAACATAAATATCCAAAAACTTTCCCTTTCTTTTCTTTTTTATATTAAAAAAAAACTTAATGTGATTTTTTTCCGTCCCCAAAGTCATAAGTCGGGGCAAATTGGAACCATTAACTATGAAATGTAACTTGAAATTTATGAATGATTCTTGTATTTGAATTGACAATTTTAGATTCCTAATTCCTATTTTAGAATCCCTATTCTATTCTATTCGAATTATATATATAATTCGAATATTATAAGAAAAGAATATCTAATAATAAGCTAATATTAGACATATAAGCTAATAATAATAATATATATATTGATATATGGTTAGTTAACTAAACTAACCCGTATGAATTCTTTTCAATAACCCTTTCCATACAATTTCCATTTTGTTTGCAATTAAAAGTCGATGGAAACCCCCGAGCAGAAATGCTTATACAAATAGCTAATCGACCATCTTCCCCCTATATGATATGATCCCCATATCAAATTCTCAGTAAATTGACGTGCTTCCATTTTATTTTTCCTTTCCTTGAATAGCAAATTGACTAGAAAATAACAATTTAGCTATAGTGCGGTATGTGCGGTCTCGACTCCTCCTTCAATAAAAAAGAAGGAGGAAACATATCTAACATATCTATAGAAACGTATAATATAGATAGTTATCTAGGCACATGTATTTAATAAATACAAGCCCTATTCATTACTATGTCACGCGCTTTGTTTGATTGATCCTATTTCGTGGACTCAATCAAAAACCGCGATTTCCTGCGAGATGAAATATCTCTTTGCTGCGAATCTTTTGTTGAAGAATAAAATTGATCCATAAGTGAAGTAATAAAAAGATATTAACTCTATATAATAATAACTCTATATACTAATAGAATCTATTTTTTTTTTATGATTCTTTCTTTATCTCATCAAACAAATCGAATTTTCAATTCATTTCTTTGTCTGTTATCTAATCGGATTGGAATAGGGAATATCATAATAATAGTCTAAATTGAATCAATTTTTTTATATTATCTCTAAATAAAATATGCAAAACTCCCTAAGTCTAAGTGGCATTTAGCAATTCTTTTTCATTTTGAAATTTTTGATTTTACCTTTTTTATCTATTATAAAAATTCCAATTTGAATAGAAAATTGTCTTTATTCCTCTGTTCCTATTCAGGAGTTAGATATAATTTCATGTCATTTCGTAATCTGAATAGAAAAAATTCCATCATTGTTAGATGAATCCATATGATTTGATGAAGAACGGGATCCATACCATAATCTAATGAATGGAATTTGATCGATAAGATAAATGGGAAAGGAAATTCAAAATGCTGGTGGATGGAAGTGAGGGAATGTCTACACTACCTGGTTTTAATCAGATACAATTTGAAGGGTTTTGTAGATTCATTGATCAGGGTTTAACAGAAGAACTTTATAAGTTTCCAAAAATTGAAGATACCGATCGAGAAATTGAATTTCAATTATTTGCAGAA